ACCTCCCACCAATAAACGACGAGCACCCATATTAACTTTATTAACATTAACGACGAGATTTTTTATCGTTTCTCGTATGCTCCCGGAAATTCCGAGTAGGTGCAAATTCTCCCAATTTGTGACCTACCATACTATCTGTTATATAAATAGGTAAATGCTCTTTCCCATTATGAATAGCAATTGTATGGCCGATCATTTTGGGTATAATGGTAGATGCCCGGGACCAAGTTACTATTATTTCTTTTTCTGTCCTTCGGTTGAGCTTCTCAATTTTTTCCAATAAATGATTAGCTACAAAGGGTTTTTTTTTTAGTGTTTTTAGTGAACGTGTCACAGCAAATTCCTCCTATCTTTTTTATTTTTTTTTGTAAAGACGAAGAAACATATTTGATTTTCAATACTCTCCTATTTACTACGGCGACGGAGAATCAAACTATCACTATATTTTTTCTTTTTTCTATTTCTTCTTCCAAGCGCAGGATAACCCCAAGGGGTTGTGGGTTTTTTTCTACCAATTGGGGCCCTCCCTTCACCACCCCCATGGGGATGGTCTACAGGATTCATAACTACCCCTCTTACTACAGGACGCTTACCTAGCCAACACTTAGATCCGGCTCTACCCAAACTTTTCTGGTTCACCCCAAGATTACCCACTTGCCCGACTGTTGCTGAGCAGTTTTTGGATATCAAACGGACCTCCCCAGATGGTAATTTTAATGTGGCCGATTTACCCTCTTTTGCAATCAGTTTCGCTACAGCACCCGCAGCTCTCGCTAATTGTCCGCCCTTTCCAAGTGTGATTTCTATGTTATGTATGGCCGTGCCTAAGGGCATATCGGTTGAAGTAGATTCTTCTTTTTGATCAATCAAAACCCCTTCCCAAACTGTACAAGCTTCTTCCAAAGCATACGGCTTTCCGGATGTATATGATGATATCTAGACAGATGGATCTTATATGAATCGTATGATGAAGTACCACATGAGTTGATATATTGGAATCCAAATCTGCCGAATCACTCATGTTATGATCTTCTACATCCTAGGTCTCCCCGTTCCTTCATCTGGCTTATGTTCTTCATGTAGCATTCAGACCGAATGACTCTATGAAATTACGTCGATACTTCCACATATTACGGGTAACGTAGGAGACATCTCTATTTTTCCCCCGGGGTAGAATTACCACTGCTTAGCTTTCAATTCGCCTCTGACCATCAAATGAAATGTGAATAACTCGTCCTCCTCTCTTTGAAACAAGGGGCGCTTCCGGTTCTGTCGGTGCTTCAAACAATTTTGTCTTCTCCATATTACCATATCTCTAGAGTCAATAATTTTCTATGAGGAACTACTGAACTCAATCACTTGCTGCCGATACTCTTCAGTTTTCTGTTGAGGTCTATCCCGTAGAGGTACTCAAATTGGATCAGTGATCGATTTCTAGGTTTCGTCGTAAACCTAATTGGTTACTTCCAATTACGTAAATCAATAGTTCAAACCGCACTCAAAGGTAGGGCATTTCCCATTGAGATAGGAACTTCTGTACCAGAAACAATGGTATCTCCAATTATAGCCCCTCTGGGATGTAAAATATATCTCTTCTCACCATCCCTATAGTGTATGAGACAAATGTTTGCATTTCGATTAGGGTCGTATTCTATGGTTACGATTCTACCAGATATGTCTTTTTCATTCCGTCGAAAATCAATTTTACGGTATAGACGCTTATGACCTCCCCCTCTATGCCTTGCGGTAATGATTCCTCTGGCATTACGACCTTTACCACAACGACGCTGTCCATAGATCAAATTATTTCGTGGATTGGATTTCACTTGACTGCCGACGGTTCTGCTCGAGGTAGAAGTTTTGTATAAATGTATCGCCGTGTTATTAAGTATTTTGATTTAAGTTCTTTTCTTTCTAAGAGGTGGAATAGAATAACCCGGTTGAAGCGTAATAATCATGCGTCTATAATGCATTGTATGTCCCATAATGGGTCCCTTTCTTCTACCCTTTCCCGGGAGTCGATGACTATTCATAGCTATTACCTTGACACCAAAAAAGAGTTCGACCCAATGCTTTATTTCTGTCCTAGTTGATCCTGATTCGACATTAGAAGTATATTGATTGTTCCCCAATAACCGAATACTTTTGTCTGTAAATACTGCATATTTGATTCCATCCATAAATCTATTTTCTTCCCTATGAGTTCCGGTATCGATAAGAATTCTACTTCTTACTGTTCATATGTTATGATATGAATATACCATAGTAATTATATTAATTCGTTATGTATGGATGATGAGATTCCATTGATACGGAGCCAATTCCAATAGACGTATAGACGTATTGAACGTTCGCGTTGTACTGCATCCAGCAGGAATTGAACCTACGAATTTGCCAATTATGAGTTGGGCGCTTTAACCATTCAGCCATGGATGCGTAATGGGGATTAGCATATATTTCAAGTATCTAGCCTAACTCTATAGAAAAATCGTTATATATTCTATATAATAATAAATATAATAATAATAAAAATTTCCAATTTCCAAGTCAAGTATCTAGCCTAACTCTATAGAAAAATCGTTATATATTCTATATAATAATAAATATAATAATAATTTCCAAGTCAATTCTACATGATAATAATAAAAATTTCCAATATGTAATTAAATACATATATAAATATAAAGTCAAATTTTAAAGAAATCCTAAGGAGGAATCAATATGAGGCAAGACAGGGCAAAACGACGTCTATATAAATCCTGGATTTTTGAGTTTAGGGAGGTATTGAGAGAGATCAAGAATTCTCACTATTTCTTAGATTCGTGGACCAAATTGGATTCAGTGGGATCTTTCATTCACGTTTTTTTCGACCAAGAACGTTTTATGAAACTCTTTGACCCACGAATAGTAAGTATCCTCTTTTCACGCGATTCGCAGGGTTCAACAAGCAATCGATCTTTCACGATCAAAGGTGTAGTACTGCTTGTAGTAGTGGTCCTTCTACATCGTCTTAACAATCGAAATCTGGTCGAAAGAAAAAATATCTATTTGAGGGGGCTTCTTCCTATACCCGTAAACTCCATTGGACCCAGAAATGATTCATTGGAAGACTCTTTTGAGTCTTCCAATATCCATAGGTTGATTGTTTCGCTCCTGTATCTTCCAAAAGGGAAAGAGATCCCTGAGAGTTCTTTCATGGATCCGAAAGAGAGTACTTGGATCAATCAAAGAAAGGTTCAACAACTTCCCAAAGAAATCGAAGAATTTCTTGGGAATCCAACAAGATCCTCTCGTTCTTTTTTCTCTGACAGATGGTCAGAACTTTATCTGGGTTCGACTCCTACTGAGAGGTCCACTAGAGATCAGAAATTGTTGAAGAAACAACAAGATGTTTCTTTTGTCCGTTTCAGGCGATCGGAAAATAAAGAAATGGTTGATATATTCAAGATAATTACGTATTTACAAAAAACCGTCTCAATTCATCCTATTTCATCAGATCAGGGATGCGATATGGTTCCGAAGGATGAACCGGATATGGACAGTTCCAAGAAGATTTCATTCTTGAACCAAAATCCATTTTTTGATTTATTTCATCTATTCCATGACCGGAACAGGGGAGGATACACGTTTCACCACGCAGAAGAGAGATTTCAAGAAATGGCGGATCTATTAACTCTATCAATAACCGAGCCGGATCTGGTGTATCATAAGGGATTTGCCTTTTCTATTGATTCCTGCGGATTGGATCAAAAAAAATTCTTGAATGAGGTATTCAACTCCAGGGATGAATCGAAAAAGAAATCTTTATTGGTTCTACCTCCTATTTTTTTTGAAGAGAATGAATCTTTTTATCGACAGATAAGAAAAAATTGGGTCCGGTGCGGGAATGCTTTGGAAGATCCAAAACCAAAAAGAGTGGTATTTGCTATCAACAACATAATGAAGGCAGTCAATCAATATAGATTGATCCAAAATCTGATTCAAATCCAATATAGCATCCATGGGTACATAAGAAATGGTTCGAATCGATTTTTTTTTATGAATAGATCCGATCGCAACTTCGAATATGGAATTCAAAGGGATCAAATAGGAAATGATACTCTGAATCATAGAACTATAATGAAATATACGATCAACCAACATTTATCAAATTTGAAAAAGAGTGAGAAGAAATGGTTCGATCCTCTTCTTTCTCGAACCGAGAGATCCATGAATCGGGATCCTGATGCATATAGATACAAATGGTCCAATGGGAGCAAGAATTTCCAGGAACATTTGGAACATTTCGTTTCTGAGCAGAAGAGCCGTTTTCAAGTTTTTCAAGTAGTGTTCGATCGATTACGTATTAATATTATTAATATATTAATTAATATTAATCAATATATTAATAATATTAATATTAATCAATATTCGATTGATTGGTCCAGGGTTTTCGACAAACAAGATCCTTCTAAGCCACTTCGTTTATTTTGGTCCACCTTTTTGCGTCTCTTTTTGCCCAAGTTCCGTCTCTTTTTGCCCAAGTTCCTTCTCTTTTTGTCTAAGTCACTTTCTTTTTTCTTTGTGAGTTTCGGGAATACCCCCATTCGTGGGTCCGAGATCCACATCTCTCAATTCAAAGGTCCGAATGATCAACTCTGCGATCAGTTGTTAGAATCAATAGGTGTTCAAATCGTTCATTTGAATAAATTGAAACCCTTCTTATTGGATGATCATAATACTTCCCAAAAATCGAAATTGTTGATCGATGGAGGAACAATATCACCATTTTTGTTCAATAAGATACCAAAGTGGACGATTGACTCATTCCATACTCCTACTAGAAAAAATCGCAGGAAATCCTTTGATAACACTGATTCCTATTTCTCAATGCTATCCCACGATCGAGACAATTGGATGAATCCCGTGAAACCATTTCATAGAAGTTCATTGATATCTTCTTTTTTAAAAGCAAATCGACTTCGATTCTTGAATAATCCACATCACTTCTGGTTCTATTGTAACAAAAGATTCCCTTTTTATGTAGAAAAGGCCCGTATCAATAATTATGATCTTACGTATGGACAATTCCTTAATATCTTGTTCACTGGCAACAAAAAATTTTCTTTGTGCGTCGGTAAAAAAAAACATGTTTTTTCGGAGAGAGATGCTATTTCAACGATCGAGTCACGGGTATCTAACATATTCATACCTAACGATTTTCCAATTCTATCCGCTCGATTCGTTCGTAGAGCTCTTTACGCAATCGCAGACATTTCTGGAACACCTCTAACAGAGGGACAAATAGTCAATTTAGAAAGAACTTATTGTCAACCTCTTTCAGATATGAATCCGTCTGATTCAGAAGGGAAGAACTTGCATCAGTATCTCAATCTCAATTTCAATTCAAACATGGGTTTGATTCACATTCCATGTTCTGATAAATATTTACGAGCCAAAAAGAGGAAAAAACAGAGTCTTTGTCTAAAGAAATGCGTTGAGAAACGGCAGATGGATAGAATCTTTCTACGAGCAAATCTCTCAAAAAAATGGAAGCTGTTCCAAACATATCTGCCATGGTTCTTTACTTCGACAGGGTACAAATATCTAACTTCGATAGGGTACCAATATCTACATCTAAATTTCATCCTTTTAGATACTTTTTTAGACCTATTGCCGATACCGATACGAAGTAGCAGTCAAAAAGTTGTATCCATTTTTCACGATATTATGGATATATCACGGCGAATTCCTCGGAAAATATGGTGGGCGATTCTTCCACAACGGAATCGGATAAGTCAGATTTCGAGGAAGTGTTTACATAGTCTTCTTCTGTCCGAAGAAATGATTCATCGAAATAATGAGTCACCCCTTTCATTCTGGGTACATCTGGGATCACCAAATGCTCGGGAGTTCTTCTATTCAATCCTTTTCCTTCTTCTTGTTGCTGGATATCTCGTTCGTACACATCTTCTCTTTGTTTCCCGAGCCTCTAGTGAGTTACAGACAGAGTTCGAAAAGATCAAATCTTTGATGATTCCATCATACATGATTGAGTTACGAAAACTTCTGGATGGGTATCCTCCATCTGAACTGAATTCTTTCTGGTTAAAGAATATCTTTCTAGTTGCTCTGAAACAATTAGGATATTTTCTAGAAGAAATACGGGGTTCTGCTTTTGGCAGCAAGAAGAAATATTTGAATATCAATCTCATCGATATCATCGATTTCCTAAGTCTTATACCAAATCCCATCAATCGAATAACTTTTTCGAGAAATACGAGACATCTAAGTCGTACAAGTAAAGAGATCTATTCATTGATAAGAAAAAGAAAAAACGTGAACGGTGCTTGGATTGATGATAAAATCGAATCCTGGTTCGCGAACAGTGATTCGATTGATGATGAAGAAAGAGAATTCTTGGTTCAGTTCTCCACCTTAACGAAGGAAGAAAGGATTGATAAAATTCTATTGAGTCTGACTCATAGTGATCATTTCTCAAAGAATGACTCTGGTTATCAAATGATTGAACAACCGGGATCCGTTTACTTACGATACTTAGTTGACATTCATAAAAAGCGTCTAATGAATTATGAGTTCAATAGATCCTGTTTAGCAGAAAGGCGGATATTCCTTGCTCATTATCAGACAATCACTTATTCACATTCACAAACCTCGTGTGGGGCTAATAGTTTTAATTTCCCATCTCATGGAAAACCCTTTTCGCTCCGATTAGCCCTATCCCCCTCTAGGGGTATTTTAGTGATAGGTTCTATAGGAACTGGACGATCCTATTTGGTCAAATACCTAGCGACAAACTCCTACGTTCCTTTCATTACGGTATTTACGAACAAGTTCCTGGATGACAAGCCTCAAGGTTATTTTTATGAAGAGAGCGATTTTGAAGATGCTGATGACGATTTTTATGATAGTAACGACGATGACCTTGACCTTGATATTGATATTGATATTGAAAAGGAGCTGCTAACTTTGACGAGTGAGATAACTATAGATAGGGAAATGACGCCGAAAATAGACCTATTTGATATCACCCTTCAACTCGAATTAGCAAAATCAATGTCTCCTTGCATAATATGGATTCCAAACATTCATGATCTGTCTGTGAATGAGTCAAATTACTTATCCCTCGGTCTATTAGTGAACCATCTCTCCGGGGATTGTGAGGATTGTGAAAGCTCCTCCACTAGAAATATTCTAGTTATTGCTTCGACTCATATTCCCAAAAAAGTGGATCCCGCTCTAATAGCTCCGAATAAATTAAATACATGCATTAAGGTACGAAGGCTTCTTATTCCACAACAACGAAAGCACTTTTTCACTCTTTCATATACTAAGGGATTTCACTTGGAAAAGAAAATGTTCCATACTAATGGATTCGGGTCCATAACCATGGTTTCCAGTGCACGAGATCTTGTAGCACTTACCAACGAGGCCCTATCAATTAGTATTACACAGAAGAAATCCATTATAGACAGTAATACAATTCGATCCGCTCTTCAT